CCAAATACACCCCTTCTTGATTGAAAGGAATTCCTATGAATCCAACGAACAACGTAAATAAAACCAATACAAGTATAGGAAATAACATAGTATTATCTGATTCATAAGGATACGAAAAAACCTTGTTATTTTCAAAATAGGTAATAGTAAGAAAAGGTTGTGTGCTGTTTCTTGCATTCTGATCAATTCGATACGTTTTTTTTGAAAAAAAAGAAGCAATCTCATGATTATTCATTGTTAATAACGCCAATAAACGAAAATTTTTAGTAATTCTTTTTGACCTTTCTTTACCCCATAGAGATATTGAATAGAAAGGGGTAGTTTTTTTACCACTGTAATTTTGAAAATGAACATTTAAATGTCCTTCAAAAGTAAGTAAATAAATTCGAAACATATAAAATGCGGTTAATCCCGCTGTAAACCAAGGTATTATTGCGAAAATTGGTGAATACAACCAAGTATCATTAAGAATTTCATCTTTGGACCAAAAACAAGCAAGAGGCGGAATACCACAAAGAGAAAGTGTACCTACTAAAAAGGCTTTTTTGGTAATTGGAACATGCTTTGTTAAACCTCCCATAAAAACCATATTCTGACTTTTATTTGGAGAATATCCAACAAGAGTTTCCATTGAATGAATAACGGATCCGGATCCTAAAAACAACAATGCTTTCGAATAAGCATGAGTAATCAAATGAAATAAAGCACTTCGATAAGACCCCATACCCAGAGCTAACATCATATAACCTAATTGAGACATTGTGGAATAGGCTAAACCTCTCTTAATGTCTTTTTGAGCTAGGGCAAAAGTAGCTCCGAATAATATTGTTATTATTCCTACCAAAGAGATGAAATTCATTATGTGAGGGATGACTATGAAAAGAGGAATAAGCCGAGCTACAAGAAAAATGCCCGCGGCTACCATAGTAGCAGCATGTATAAGAGCCGAAATAGGAGTAGGCCCCTCCATGGCATCCGGCAACCATACATGAAGGGGAAATTGTGCCGATTTAGCAACCGCACCGGCAAATAAAAGACCGGCACACAAAGTAACAAATAAAAAATTGACTTCATTATTATTATTAGAAATCAAGTTATTGAATATTTTGAATAAATCTCGAAATTCGAAACTCCCTGTTATCCAATAAAAACCTAAAATTCCCAATAATAAACCAAAATCCCCAACACGATTAGTTACAAATGCCTTTTGGCAAGCATTTGCCGCAACAGGCCGTGTGAACCAAAACCCTATTAATAGATACGAACACATTCCGACCAATTCCCAAAAAATATAAATTTGTATCAAATTAGAACTAGTAACTAATCCTAACATAGAAGTACTGAAAAAACTCATATAAGCGAAAAATCTTAAATATCCTTGATCATAAGACATATAATTATCACTATAAACAAGAACCATAATTCCAATAGTAGTGATTAATATTGACATAATAGAAGTAAGTGGGTCGATCAAGTAACCGAATTCTAAAGAAAAATCATTATTGATGGTCCAAGACCATACATATTGATAGATAGAACTGCCATAAATTTGTTGAATAGACAGATTGATCGAAAAAGTAATGACTATACTTAACAATAAAACACTTTTAAAAGCCCACATACGGCGAAGGCTTTTTGTTGCCGATGGAAAAAGAAGAAGTCCCACTCCTATTAACATAGGAACTGGAAGTGGAAGAAAAGGTATTATCCACGCATATTGATATGTCTGTTCCATAAAAAAGTTTTTTTTTCTTAATTAATTATTTCCGATTTACGAGATCCTACCCCCTTTCTATTCCAAAAGGAGTCAATAAAAAAAATCAAGAGATGTACTAACTTAAAGAGAATTTTCGAATTTTATATATTCTTACTTATTCTGAGTCTTTCCAAAATCCTTCAAATATTCAAATAAAGAAAGTTACAGTCGGGCAACTGATATGACCAACTTGCTCATAAAGTGAATATTTAGTTATTAACTAGGATTTTTTTTTAAATACCAAAAATGAAATTTATTAATTAGTATTAGATCACTTTAGATTCATAAAGTAAGGATAAAAAATTACATTAAAACATTAAAAAGAGTACTTGATTATGATATGAATCAATATGATTCATAGGATTAACAAAGGTAAAAGGTTGTACTAATGCAATAAGAACTCGCTTTTTTGTTAGTTTATTCCAAATCATTAACGGGTTTCATTATCAAAATTTTTCATTCTTTTCCATTTTTCTAAAAAATATTTATAGGAAACGCTATAATATCTGACATTTTTTCTAAGATTTATTAGATAAGATCTATTTTTCTATTTATTGATTATTGAAAGGAAAGGGCTTAAAAAAAATTACTAAGATTTCTTTTCTCAAATCATGTATCTTTTAACAGATTAATTCATTTAATGACTAGTTTTATTCGAATTTAAAAATGTAATTGGGAGGGGAGTAGTCTTTCCTCAAGTTTGACCAATTAATAGAAAATGAAAAAAATGACAGTTTTCTTTAG